TATTTCTATATTTCTTGTATATTACAATCTTATAATATTATTATTTATTATATATAATTCGAAATAATTTCATATTTCATATTTAATTAATAAATAATTTTATTTTGAATTCTCTTCGAATTCTAAATTAACGGAATGGTTAGTTATAGCCATTTTATTAGTTTTAGTTATGGCTATTAATTGAATTTAAAATTAATAATACTCAAATCTTCCTTTTCGTTTTTTTGTTATGTTATAATGTTTTTTTTTGTTATGTTATAATGTTATAGAAGGCCTGCCCTAAGAATAACATGAAAGATAAAAGCGCAATCCAGATCATAATGAAACACTCCTCTGGTTTCATTCGGAAAGGTGAAAGCTAAGACGAAAAAAAAAAAAAAGAATCGACCGTTCAAGTATTTAAAATTGCACGCTAAAAACGGTAGAAATAGGGGCATATATAAGTATAATAAATATATATTATAGTATAATATATATGTTATGCGATCTATATTGAATTGATGATATAGAAATGATAGAATCATTTCTGATTGGACCAAATACGGGTCTCCGATAGAGATGAAAGAAAATATACAAGAAATCAAATAGTAGAAAACACTTTTCAATATAGGAACCGGTATCTAATGAATTCAACCGGTCCAGCATAATAGAAATGAAAGAAAAGGGGGGGCGGCATCATGATGCGATCTTAATCACATCAAAAAAAAGAGGGGATATGGCGAAATTGGTAGACGCTACGGACTTAATTGGATTGAGCCTTGGTATGGAAACCTACCAAGTGAGAACTTTCAAATTCAGAGAAACCCTGGAATTAAAAATGGGCAATCCTGAGCCAAATCCTGTTTTATGAAAATAAACAAGGGTTTCATAAACCGAAAATAAAAAGGATAGGTGCAGAGACTCAATGGAAGCTGTTCTAACAAATGGAGTTGGCTGCATTGTGTTAGTAAAGGAATCCTTCCATCGAAACTTCAGAAAGGATGAAGGATAAACCTATATACATACGTATAGTACTGAAATACTATCTCAAAATGATTAATGACGACCCAAATCTGTATTTTTTTATATTTATATGAAAAATGAAAGACTTGTTGTGAATCGATTAAAAATTGAAAAAAGAATCGAATATTCATTGATCAAACCATTCACTCCACCGTAGTCTGATAGATCTTTTTAATAATTGATTAATCGGACGAGAATAAAGATAGAGTCCCATTATACATGTTAATATCGACAACAATGAAATTTATAGTAAGAGGAAAATCCGTCGACTTTAGAAATCGTGAGGGTTCAAGTCCCTCTATCCCCAAAACGACCCGGTTGACTCCCTAATTATTTTTTTTTCATTTTATCATTTTGTTAGCGATTCAAATCAAAATTCGTTATATTTATCATTCATTCTCATTCTACTCTTTTCTTTCACAAATGGATCTGAGCGAAAATTTTTTTCTTATCACAAGACTTGTGTGTGATATATATGATACGCGTACAGTACAAATGATTTGAGCAAGGAATCCATTAAATTTGAATAATTAACAATACATATCATTACTTGTACTGTACTGAAACTTTGAAAATTTTTTTTTGAAGATCCAAGAAATTCTATTAGATCCTGTATAATACTTTGTAATACTTTTTCGTTTTTCTAATTGACTAATTGACATAGACCCAAGTCCTATATTAAAATAAAATGAGGATGATGCGTCGTGAATGGTCGGGATAGCTCAGCTGGTAGAGCAGAGGACTGAAAATCCTCGTGTCACCAGTTCAAATCTGGTTCCTGGCACATGAGTAATTTGTATGAGTATATATTCTAAAAATTAATTGATATGGGTCGACATACATATTCATTAATAGTATAAATCATGATACCTATTTATCCATCTAAATGTCGGAGATATACCCCTTATATATATCATATGTATATAAAGTATACAAAAGAATTCCATTTTGTTTCCTCTTGTTTTTTTATTTGTCCATACTGTGTCTCCTTTTGTTCAAAAAAAAACGTTAATACTTTATACATATTCGAAAGGCTAAATTAGTTAGTTGAAAGAGAAAAAGTATAGTCTAGAGGAGTTGAGGGATGGGAATAGCCAAAGTTCATTTCAGATACAGTACAAATAGAATATGATCCTCTTTCATTTCCTTCTCTATTTTTTTCATATTCTATTTCTTCATTTCCTCCTATTTTCTATAGCCCATCTAAGTGATGTGCGCGGTACATAGTTCATAATGCGGAACTCTTTTAGTTTCATCCTAGTGGCTCGGCTCATTCGAAAAAGTATCTTCAAAATTTGAGAATCTCAATGAATCCTCTAATTTTTTTTTTAGTATTTATTTTATTTAGCCCACCCAATAACTAAAAAAAAAAATAATATGTGAATGAAACTTCAATTACTATGTTTGATCTCGAAGAGAATGTACAAAAATTCTTTGAATATCTGGAGTTGTAGAAGTGAAGATTAGTTTCTGATTATTCAATGAGCATCTTGTATTT